TTAGGTTATTTTAGTAAATACATTCAACCAACCCCAATTCTTTTACCCATTAACATCTTAGAAGATTTCACAAAACCTCTATCCCTTAGTTTTCGACTTTTCGGAAATATATTAGCCGATGAATTAGTCGTTGTTGTTCTTGTTTCTTTAGTCCCTTTAGTAGTTCCTATACCTGTCATGTTTCTTGGATTATTTACAAGTGGTATTCAGGCTCTTATTTTTGCAACTTTAGCCGCAGCTTATATAGGCGAATCTATGGAGGGTCATCATTAATTCATTTTCGAAAGACTATTTTTTATTATATCAAGTCAATATATGTTTCAAGATAATCTACTTAGGGAACATACTTGTATGTTCTCAAGTATGTTCTATAGTAATAGAAAAGGGATATTAGAGGGGGGTTGTTTAGTATAGAAAGGCCGAACTGGGCATATGGAATCGAATAGTTATAAGCCAACTCCTGTAGCTGTTTCAATTCAAAGAAAGATTCTAGAATCCAATTGAATTTAAGGTAGAATGCTGGGTTTACGTTATGGAAGAAAGGCATGTATATTGGATATTAGATATTGACTATTTATATATGAACTAATATTAAGCCCTACTTTAATTTAGGGGGATATTAATAGAAGTCTTTTTTTATGTTTTTTTTCATTTATTTATGACTATGAATTGAATGAATAAACAAAGAAAATCAAGCAAGAAAGGGTCGAAGAATTCAACGAATGGTTAGAAAGAAGGAAATGAGAAACTCACGTTGTATAGATTCAGGAAAGACTCAACAAATAGGAACTAAAAAGGAGAAACCCTTTCTGATGATCTGATGGAATATTTTTATTTCAATTCGGAGTTCTTACTGACTTCGACTGGCTGAATCTTAGTCGATGGAATAATTCAGTCAAAATTTTTTCGTTGATTGTATCATTAACCATTTCTTTTTTTTTTGTGTGAGGAACTTATCATGAATCCACTTATTTCTGCCGCTTCCGTTATTGCTGCTGGATTGGCTGTAGGGCTTGCTTCTATTGGACCAGGAGTTGGTCAAGGTACTGCTGCAGGCCAAGCTGTAGAAGGTATTGCGAGACAGCCCGAAGCAGAGGGTAAAATACGCGGTACTTTATTGCTTAGTTTGGCTTTTATGGAAGCTTTAACAATTTATGGATTGGTTGTAGCATTAGCTCTTTTATTTGCGAATCCTTTTGTTTAATCCTAATCCGAAAAAAATACGTATTTTTTTCTTTCTTTGGCTTGCCTGCTTGCCTTTTCGCATTATACCAAGATTTCGGATTTCGCTCCTACAATTGCTTATTCGTTGAGAAAAACCGGGGGGAAGGGCTGATTTGAGGATGAGGAATTAGTGTTACTGACTCGCTTTCTTCCTTCCCCTTCTTAGCCCAACGAAAGCTTTGCTTTTTAGGAAATGGTGCAAGGAGGTATTTCGCAATTTACACGAAACCCCGGTGCCTAATCCTATTCGAATAAGTCTGATTCTTATTGGAAATCTCAATTGAAAAAGAAAATACATTGCGCAATGGAATAGATTTTGAATCTATTTTCGATTTCTAAATAGGAAATAGGTCAAGTAATACAACAAAAAAGAATGTTCGATTTTTTAGTCTATCTATAAGAGGAGATCATATGAAAAATGTAACCGATTCTTTCGTTTCCCCGGGTCACTGGCCATCTGCCGGGAGTTTCGGATTTAATACCGATATTTTAGCAACAAATCCAATAAATCTAAGTGTAGTGATTGGCGTATTGATCTTTTTTGGAAAGGGAGTGTGTGCGAGTTGTTTATTTCAAGAATAGACTGGATTCAACCAGCTGCACCTCTTTTCGGTATAACTAGTAAAGAAAGGTGCATGATCTCGCGAATTACTTCTGAATAAATTAAGAAATCATATAATCATATGTAAGAACCATAGCATTTCGTGATTCGTTGGTAAATATACTTTGATTCTCTAGCAACCAATAACGTGGAACTATTAACATGGTTAAAGCTAAACCGTTTGAAGTTCAGCCACAGCATGGTACTCTTTCTACCACTATATTAATACCGAAATGGTTTCCCATTTCCAAGGAATAGTTAGAAATTTATCGATATATAACACTCATATCGATAAAAAGATTTGAAACTTTTATTGGTATTGGAAAAGGGTTCATACTTTTTTCTTTTTTTTACATTTTTGTTTAAATGCCAAATGCTGAGTTGATGACCTATTTATAAAATAAATCTCAAATAAGAAAATTTTTTTGGATTTGAAAAAAAAAACAACTTTGCTGACAATTACATATTTTTTGTTTGGTCAGAAGAGTCCTCCAAAAATTCTAGCCTTGGATTATTGATTCATTTCCAATTTTGTTCGAATAGGAACAAAGAGTAGAGGATAGGTTCATTACATTCAAAAAAGATATGGAAATTTACCATAAAAAAATTGAAGTAATTGAGCGTGAGAGCCAAATGAATCGAAAGAGTCAAGTTTGGTTCGGGAAGGGATCATGA